AGAAAACGAAAAAAGAAAAATCCGAACACTATTCTTTGTCTTTGTGGTTATAATGCTAAAATATCAAGTCGGCTCATTAATCTTTTAATCTTAATTATTATAGGCCTCTTAAATCTTCTATTTCCCTTAACTATTTTTATTTTTCTTAATTTAGTATTTCTTTTTATTTGTATGTAATACCACCTTAATGTTGTTTTTTTTTTTATTGATTGATAGGAATTTTCTTGTTAAGATCCTATAAATCGACTGAAACCTCAGATTCATACTAGAACCACGATGATTCAATAAAATCTTCAAACTAAGCCCAAAGATTGCATGAGTCAAAACCCTTGTATCATCGCTTATTTAATATAATGACTAAAAATCCAAAAAAAAAATTGATCAAAATAAGAAAGAATGAATATACAAAGAGTTTGAAAAAAGAAAAATCTTTCAATTTATACTCTCTAACTCTAATCTCTAATTCTTTGAAATTTTTTGTTGTAGTCCGGTCGCGGGATCTCTCTCTCTATATTAAATATGAATCATAGTTGGACTAATTCGTAATCTATTTCATATATTCCGTGCTCCAAATACTCGAATAAATACCTGACGAGGTAAAAACCCCATCTCTATCAAGATGACAGACCCATCCTCTGTACTATCAATAGGATCCATTATAACAAGTCGCACACTCATATTCCAAAAATACAGAAAGAAATAAATTCCACGATCGAACTACCAAAATAGAATAGGGATGGGCTAAAAAAATACGAGATCCAAACGCTTCGCTTTGTATTGAAAAACGAGGACTTCACTATTCTTGTAAATTAAATCTAATTCATTGAAATTCCATCCAATAAAACAGAAGAATTATAAATCTCCAAAATAATAGATAAGAATATCGCAAATAAAGCCATTGCGACACCCATCAAAGGAGTAGTCCCCCATCCCGGAGCTACTTTACCATATTCCGAATTCAATGGTTTCAATAAAGTCCCTACAAAAGTTCGTCTTGGACCAGACTTAGAACTGCCCTCAATGCTTTGTGTAGCCATAAGTACTATTTTTATTTTGTATTAATTAAGATCTGTTGACTTTGTATAGCATTCTGTTGTAAATAAATTAGCATAGATCCATTGCGGTCTTGTCTTGAAATAGATAATAATGGAAACAGCAACCCTAGTCGCCATCTCTATATCTGGTTTACTTGTAAGTTTTACGGGGTATGCCTTATATACTGCTTTTGGGCAACCCTCTCAACAACTAAGGGATCCCTTCGAAGAACACGGGGACTAGTTGAAGGAAAGAGCTTCAAAATCTTAGGAAGCTCTTTCCTTCAACTAAGATAATGAAAAATAACTAAGATGATGAAAAATCATTTCATCTTTTTAGTTGGAACTTTAGGCGGTTCTCGAAAAAAGATAGCGAAAAAAATTATTCCTAAAGTCGAAACTAAGAGAAATGTATAAACCAATGCTTCCATAGATTCGATTGTGGTTTACAATTATAACTTCCATACCTGTTTATTTTGGATCACCCTCCAGCTAAAAAAAAAAAGAGCAAGATTCAAAGAAAGGGTGGCAATTCAAATTAAAATATCGTTGGTACCTTCTTTCAAATAAAAAAAAAATAGAGGAGAGGTGAAAAGTAAAAGATCAATGGTGTATCAAACTACTTGTCTTCTTGTAGTTGGATCCCCCAGTTTCTGGAATGCTCCAAATTCAACTTGAGCGTCTAAATCTGGATCAATCCCAGCAAAAACATCTCTGAACAAAGTTCGAGCACCATGCCAGATGTGTCCGAAGAAGAAGAGCAGAGCAAATGAAGCATGCCCAAAAGTAAACCAACCCCTTGGACTACTCCTAAAAACACCATCGGATTTCAAAGTAGCACGATCTAATTCAAAAATTTCACCCAATTGAGCGCGTCTAGCATATTTTTTCACAGTGGCAGGATCGCTATAACTGACCCCATTTAGTTCGCCACCATAGAACTCAACAGTTACACCTACTTGTTCGACACTATACTTCGACTCTGCCCTTCGAAAAGGAACATCAGCTCGAACAATTCCGTCTCCGTCTACCAAAACAACCGGAAATGTTTCAAAAAAAGTAGGCATGCGGCGTACAAAAAGTTCACGCCCTTCTTTATCTCTAAAGATAGGATGTCCTAACCATCCAACAGCTATCCCGTCCCCATTGTCCATTGAGCCTGCTCTGAACAATCCGCCCTTTGCCGGATTATTGCCGATGTAATCATAAAAAGCTAATTTTTCGGGAATTTTAGACCAAGCTTCAGATAAACTTTGATTTTCGGCTAGCCCAGCACCAACTCTTCGATATATTTCTTGCTGGAAGTATCCTTGATCCCATTGATAACGAGTCGGACCAAATAATTCAATCGGGGTAGTTGCTGAACCATACCACATAGTTCCGGCAACAACAAAGGCTGCAAAAAAGACAGCAGCGATACTACTGGAAAGGACGGTTTCAATATTTCCCATACGTAATCCTTTGTATAGACGTTGAGGCGGACGGACACTAAGATGGAATAGGCCCGCTAATATGCCTAATGTCCCTGCTGCAATATGATGAGAGGCTATTCCGCCCGGAACAAAAGGATCAAAACCTTCCACACCCCATGCCGGACTTACAGATTGTACCCTTCCGGTAAGTCCATAAGGGTCGGACACCCATATTCCAGGACCGTACAATCCGGTTACATGAAAAGCGCCAAACCCAAAACAAGCCACCCCCGAGAGAAATAAATGAATTCCAAAGATCTTGGGCAAGTCCAAAGAAGGTTTTCCCGTACGTTCATCACAAAATATTTCTAGATCCCAATACACCCAATGCCAGATAGCTGCCAAGAAGCACAAGCCAGAAAACACAATATGAGCTCCAGCCACACCTTCATAACTCCAAATACCCGGATTCGTTACGGTTCCTCCAGTGATACTCCAACCGCCCCACGAATTGGTTATCCCTAAACGAGTCATGAAAGGTATAACGAACATGCCTTGTCTCCACATTGGGTCGAGAACAGGATCAGAGGGATCAAAAACTGCTAATTCATATAGAGCCATCGAGCCGGCCCAACCAGCAACCAAAGCTGTATGCATTATATGGACAGACAGCAAACGACCGGGATCATTCAATACAACAGTATGAACACGATACCAAGGCAAACCCATGGAAATACCCCTTTATCAACGAAAAATAGACACTATGTAACTTTATTGCACTGAAAAAACTATGTTCTATATTTCCACTTTTCAGTGGATTATCTCGGGGAAAGGATTACTATTTTTATTTTAGTAATATTTTAGTAATAATGTAAGAATTCGGTTTGTAAGAAACAAGGGAAGCAGATCTATTCTATACCCGATAAGTAACAATACGCAATGGCAGGGTTGGCCGTCTATCTTTATCTATGAGCGAATGCATACATATTTGTTCATCATTCAAAGGGCCTAATCGTATTTGTAAGAATTTTACTTTTTAAGTTTGTCTCCCTTTACTTTATTTTTATTTAAGATTTCGTTTTTTTATGAACTTATCGAATCTAAACATAAAATATGATAAAGCCCAATCTTATTAACACTTTATGAAAAAAAAAAATTCATTGTTACGCTTTCACATCAAAGTGATGAATTAGAGTATTTCATTTTTTTTTTCATTAAATGCCTATTGGTGTTCCAAAAGTTCCTTTTCGAAATCCTGGAGAGGACGATGCAATTTGGATTGACATATAGTGCGACTTGTCAGATATATTGGGTCATATGGGATTTTCCCGTTCTCCCCCCCGATCGGGATATACTCTGTTTCGCCCAAGAAAGATTGATTAAATCTAAATCATCAAAAATCGGGAGCGTGAAATAAAATTAAGTGCAATTGCTTTCCCTTTTGGGGTATACAGATTAATATTATCCAATTTAGAATAATTTATGGTTGGCTTGCTTGTTTGGACCAATAAAATGAAGTATCCAGGCTTCGTTTAGAAAAAACCAATCAGTAAAGTAATATATCGAGCATTACTACTTGTATCCTATTCTATTTAATTTAGAATTTAATTTAATTTAGAATTTATAAGTAGATAAGTAGAAGTAATATCAAATTGATAATCATAATCAATGGAATAATATGATGAATACATTAAATATTCGGCGTAAAGCATGAAATGAAAAAAAAAAAGTGTAGCAAAAGGGTGTGGTATGGGGGCATTTGCCCTATATGTGCAAATCAAAATCGGGCGGATCTTTACTCGGAGTAGAGCGCAAACCTAAAAGAATTGAATAAGACCCTTCGGGAACAAGAAAATGGCATCACGATTTGAATTGGATCACGATGAAAAATACATCAATGATGAAGTTAGTTTGATAAGTTTAATGAATTCTTTTTTAGATGTAAACACATCAAAACTCATCTTTCTTGAAAAATGGAAGAAAAGCCCTCCGTTAGAATAGAAGTTAGACAGAACTCACTAGCAAAAAAGGGGGGGGGGCTGGAATCTACACATTGATTCTTTTTTTTTTTCGCGATTTATTTGGTGAACCGTATGCATCAAAAGGTGCATGTACGGTTTATAGGGGGTAGTTTTTTATCCTAATCAATCGACTTTATCGAGAAAGATTACTGTTTTTAGGTCAAGATGTTGATAGCGAGATTTCGAATCAACTTATCGGTCTTATGGTATATCTCAGTATAGAGAGTGAGACCAAAGATTTGTATTTATTTATAAACTCTCCCGGCGGATGGGTAATACCGGGAATAGCTATTTATGATACTATGCAATTCGTGCGACCGGACGTACAGACAGTATGCATGGGATTAGCCGCTTCAATGGGATCTTTTATCCTGGTCGGAGGACAAATTACCAAACGTCTAGCATTCCCTCACGCTCGGCGCCAATGGGTTTTTATTTGAAAGAAAACTATGCCTTCGCCGTCTGAACTATGAATATTAAGTAATAATAGCATGGCATTTCGAATTCGATATAAGAAATTTTTTTTTCTTGTTTTTTAAAACGGTAGATTATGTATCGAAAGATTAGTATGAGATATAGGGATATTTACGATTTTATCTTATCTATCGGGATCTATTTCAGCGTCACAAACTTTTTTGTTTTCACGCCCGGGGACTCTTAACACATTTATGTTATGAAAGAGTACGAAAAAAAAAAATTATATTATTTTTTTATTTGCATTTGAAAAAAGAAACTTTGGGATTGCTAAATCGCCCATGAAATAAAGCAACGGAACCACCATAGTATTTTTTTAACTCCTAAAAAAAAAGAAGGGCGGTTATTGTATTATTTACCGATCTAGGCATGAGAAATGAAATATTCTCTGTTTTTATTCAATGAAAAGTAAAAGTAAATTCTATTGTGGAGCCGTATGCAATGCGCAAACAATGCCTGTACGGTTGTTCAATTTTATCTTTTTTTTCTTATTATTCGTTATCTCTTCTCTTTCTCGTCACCGTATCAGCCGAGATAGAGTAACCATCGATTATCTTATATCCTCAGGGTAATGATTCATCAACCTATTGCTGGTTTTTATGAAGCACAAGCAAGAGAATTTGTCCTGGAAGCGGAAGAACTACTGAAACTTCGCGAAATCCTGACAAAGGTTTATGTACAAAGAACGGGTAAACCCTTATGGGTTGTATCCGAAGACATGGAACGAGATGTTTTTATGTCAGCCACAGAAGCCCAAGCTTATGGAATTGTTGATCTTGTAGCAGTTGCCTAAAAAATAGCAGGAATTTTATGCAATCGCAGTTTGCGATTTTATTTATTATTTTTATTCTTTTCTTTTTTTAACTATTAATATAGAAAATTAATATAGAAAATAAATAACTCATAATCGTCCGGTTAGGATCGATCTAAACCAGCCCATTATGCATACGATTCAACATGCCAACGATTAAACAACTTATTAGAAACACAAGACAGCCAATCAGAAATGTCACCAAATCCCCCGCACTTGGGGGATGCCCTCAGCGCCGAGGAACATGTACTCGGGTGTATGTGCGACTCGTTCAGATCATGGGTTCGGATAAGATAAAATAAAGGAAACCGCTTTTCCGCTATCCGTGAGCAGTACGGATGAATAGGATAGAATAGAAGAAAGCCCTTCGCTATCTAAAAAAAACATTTATCATACCCCTCTCTTGTGTATCAAATTTATGGTTTCCATTGGTGCATTAATCACCTCAATTTTCAATTTAAAATGAGAAAGAATTCCCATTGGTAGCAAATGATTAGTCGTTAAGCAGGGGAAATCTTATTTTAATTTAAATTAAAATAAAAAAAGGCCGAAAGTTATGCCCCCACTCTTGCAAGAACGGACTAACAGGGTCAGCCAATCCGCTAATTTTCATAATTAAATACCGTTACTGTATAGATAGATCTCGTTGTGAAAGAACTATTACTGGAGAATTCATGAGTAGAGCTAAAAAGTATGAACCGTACAAGTTAGCAATAGCATTGATTAAATGATTAAATGAGGAAAGGAGCTCCGGTGTATAGAGCAGACCTCACCGTTTAAGAAATAACCATAGAAACGATGGAACCCACTAATTTTTTAGCTATTTCTAGTTATTACTTTTTTATTCGGTTTTTGTTTGATACCCAATATCAATACAATTTTTTTTTCTCTTTTTCTAGGCGAAATACCTAGAAAAAAAAAGAACAAATCGTGGTTGGGAAGGTTATAGTAGCAAAAGCCGTTGGAATTATTATTTTATACATTGGCAGAATCCGTTTTGTTAATATAGAAGGGGGAAAACGAATAACTGAAAGAAAAGAAATTTATTAGTTATTCATCAAAGTTTCGTTTATTCAATGACCAGAATTAGACGAGGATATATAGCGCGGAGGCGTAGAACAAAAATGCGTTTATTCACATCAAGTTTTCGAGGGGCGCATTCAAGACTTACTCGAACTATTATTCAACAAAAAATAAGAGCTTTGGTTTCGGCCCATCGGGATAGAGATAAGCACAAAAGAAATTTTCGTCGTTTATGGGTCACTCGGATAAATGCAGTAATTCGCGAAAGCGGGGTATCCTATAGTTATAATAGATTCATAAACAATCTGTCCAAGAGACAGTTGCTTCTTAATCGTAAAATACTTGCGCAACTAGCTATATTAAATAGGAATTGTCTTTATATGATTTCGACTGACATTAGAAAATAAGGAAAATGGAAGGAGTACATCAGGATGTTTTACATACACGTTATTTCCGGGAGAATGAATTCCGAGAAGGTAGAATAGAAATTAATATGATAAAATAAGAGAATATGATCAGGTAGCCAAACTGAGTAAAAACTTGAATTTAGATAAAAAAAACGATTTTTTTTCCAATTCGTTTTTTTCTTACAAGACGACGACAATCAAATCTAGATTTTCAGATTTTTCGAACAAAATATCAATTTAATTTGAGCTCGGATTCGAATTTGGATTTTGATTCAATTGAAGAGTAACCCTATTTTTTTCTAGTTCTAAGACCAGAAGTGCGAGCGACCAATTCGTTTTTTTCAAAATGTTTTTCATTATTAAGAAAAGGTAACAAAGATAAAATACGGGCTTGCTTTATAGCAATAGTAATTAATCGTTGTTGTTTTAAAGTTAATCTATTTACCCGCCTAGATAATATTTTTCCTTGTTCACTAATAAATCGAGTAATTAAACTTATATTTCTATAATCAATTCGATCCCCCGATTGGATCGGGGGCAAACGCCTACGAAGGGGTCGCTTGGACTTAAAAAAAAGTCGCTTGGATTTATCCATGGTTTGTTTAGTCCTTATTTTGAAAATCCTATTTCTTATAATTCTAAATCATTATCATTTTTGATCCGATCAAGTAAAATAAATAGGATTTTCCTTCTTTCTTGTTTCTATTTCAATATAGAATTTACAATATTGAAATTATTTACAATATTCAATTTATTAAAATTGTATATACAATTTTATAAATAGATTTTATCTTTCCATATTATATCCTAATAGGATATTTTTTGTTAATATATCATTTTTCATCTTCCCTGTAAAGCCGCTATCGTTTCCGTCTATTTCTTTATCTCCCCATGAATTGTATGCTTGGAACAATAGGGACAGAATTTTCTCAATTCCAATCGATTAGGCGTATTGTGTCGATTCTTTTGAGTACTATATCTGGAAATGCCTCTTGGTTTCTTATTAACATTGTTTCGAACACAACCGGTACATTCCAAAATAATTCTTACTCGGACATCTTTACCCTTGGCCATGAGCCCCTCCCTCACCTTGGTTTTTTATTTACTCAACGCTTCGATTTTCCGATCTGAAGAGAAGAAGAGCGGAATAAAAAAAAAATCGAAGTTGCTAGCTCGAAATCAAATCCAGAAATAAAATTCTAAAAAATTTCATTGCAACCCAATATCCTAATAAAAAAAAAGTAATAAAATAATAAGTAATACAATGCTTTGAAAATATATTTCAATTAGAAGTTTAGTACAGTATTTCATTTAAACATCGTATATGATACTCTCGCCCTAGCTACATTTTGATTTCCGTTTTCTTAATTGACGTTAATTTACTTGAAGACGGGGCCCGCGCTCTGGATTTTGCTGCGGTTGAATAAACTTTCTTTTATTCTATTTTTTTTTTGTTTTTTATAAATAAAAAAAAAATTTTTATAAATAAAAAAAAAAAATAGAATAATTTTTATAAAAATAAAGAAGAGGGGATAGCAGTCACAGATATTTAATTGTATCTCTAATCTTCTTCACACCCCGCGTTATTGTTATGTTAATAAAATAACTAGAATGAAAAAAACGGGAATGTCAACGCATCCGGGAAAAAGCGATTGATCTCTATCAATAGACCGGCTAAAGCCCCGAACCATAGAGTACTTATTACCGGGGCTACAGATAGATATGTTTTTAGATCTCGCATTTTAAATCCTCCTTATTGTAATAATTGGAATATAATTGTAATAAATAATATTTATTGTAATACCTAATGGTAATACATATATGATCAGATCAGATATATAGTTAAATAAAAAAAGATCGGATGTATATATAAAAAAAAGCCACTTGCGTTTGGTTTGTACACAGAATCCAGAATTCAAATTGAAATGTACAACGCTTTGATAGATAAGATTTTCCTTTTCTTAAAAGAACAAAATATATATCTTTTTTCCTATTTTATTTTTTCATATACCATAGAATATCATATAATAAAATAAAAAAAAAGTTTATTATTATATGATAAAAAAATGATATGAGATCAAAAAAAAAGACGAAATAGAAAGATCGAAATAGCAAGATAATATGTTGTATATCAATGAAGAAAATAAAATAAGTATATAGAAAAGAAGGCAGGAATTCTCTACAATGACATTGTAATCCAATTGAATTGAAATGAAAGGGATGTAGCGCAGCTTGGTAGCGCGTTTGTTTTGGGTACAAAATGTCACGGGTTCAAATCCTGTCATCCCTACCTATCACTTCGCCTCAGAGCCATAACGAGGGTCCATTGAGATCAATAAAAATTGGACATGACATACCTACTCTTTAATTTCTATTTTATATCATATTATATATCATCCTATAGCCCTTCAACATGTATTGTAGTTAAAAAAAATAAAGACTTTTTTTCCTTACAGTCTTTTTTTTTGTAATTTCGTGGTAAGAAAGCGCTCTTAGTTCAGCTCGGTAGAACGTGGGTCTCCAAAACCCAATGTCGTAGGTTCAAGTCCTACAGAGCGTGATTCCGTTCTTGTTTTTTTAGGTCGAAATTTTTACGTAAAAAATGGAACAGCAATCTGAATTTGACCTCCCCCTTTCTTGAATCCGAAGGAGGTCAGAAAAGCGAGGTATTAATTAATCAAAGGTCCAACTGATCACCACGTCTGTATTGTAAATATGCAGTTACGAATAATCCAGCCAAAGTAATAGGAATTAGACCTAAAACGATTCCAAATAGAAAAACTTCAATCATTTCAATTTCTTTGATTCAATTTCTTTG